AATGAAGTGCCTGATTAAAGGGTTATCTTGATAGGATAAATCAAGTAAATTAAATTTACCTTCATTATATCCAATAGAATTGAACTATTTCTTAAAGTATCAAAAACTTTAGTGCACCTTACACTAGGGTATAAAGAAAGATAAGCTAATTAAGCTATTGGGTTCATACCCCACTTATAGAAGTTATAATCTTCTTCTTTCTAATGTTTAATAACCCTACTAAACTCTTATTTCTTATAACATTAATAAGAGGAACTTTAATCTCTGTATCAGCTAATTCTTGATTTGGCGCTTGAATTGGGTTAGAAATTAATTTACTTTCATTTATTCCACTTATAATTACACCCAATAATCTACTATCTAGTGAAGCTTCTTTAAAATATTTTTTAACTCAAGCCCTAGCCTCAGCGACTTTATTATTCGTTGTGATTTTGTCTTCTCTAATTACAAGATTCCCCTCATCTTTAATTATTAATGACTCTTTCCTGACTATATTAATTAATTCGACTTTATTACTAAAAATAGGAGCAGCCCCTTTTCATTTCTGATTCCCAGGTGTAATAGAAGGTCTTAGATGAATTAACAGTTTAATTCTAATAACGTGACAAAAAATTGCTCCCTTAATATTAATATCTTACAACTTACAAGCTAACTTATTTTTAAGATTAGTAATTATTCTATCAGTAGCTATCGGTTCATTAGGGGGACTAAATCAAACTTCTTTACGAAAGATTTTAGCTTATTCCTCTATTAACCATTTAGGTTGATTAATTAGTGCTATAATATTAGGTGAAAACATATGAAATATATACTTCATAATATACACCTTTTTAACTTGTACAATTATTTTTATATTACAAGTTTTCAAATTATTTCATATTAATCAAATCTTTTCTTTAAACTCAACATCACCAATCATTAAATTTGCTTTCTTCACTACTTTTTTATCTTTAGGTGGATTACCCCCTTTTATGGGATTCTTTCCTAAATGAATAATTATTCAATCTATAGTGGAAGCTAACATAATCTTTACAATCTCTTTAATAGTTGTTATAACTTTAATTACTTTATTTTATTATCTACGACTTAGCTTTGGAGCTTTTATATTAACTTATTCAGAAACTTTATGAAATCTTAATATGAACTTTAATAGATTCAATCAATTATTGGCCCTTAGCTTATCCATAGTTTCCACGTTAGGCTTAGTATTTTGTTCTTTATTGTACCATATTATTTAAGGCTTTAAGTTAAATAAACTAGTAGCCTTCAAAGTTACCAATAAAGAAGGTATCTTTAAGCCTTAGTGGGAGACTTTCCTACTCTTTCAGAATTGCAGTCTGATGTCATCATTGACTATAAGGCGTGGTAGAAGAGGGGTTCCCCTCCTAAATAGATTTACAATCTATTGCCTGTAACTCAGCCATTCTACCGCGACAATGACTGTTCTCAACAAATCATAAAGATATTGGTACCCTATATTTCATCTTTGGAGCATGATCAGGAATAGTGGGAACTTCTTTAAGCCTTCTAATTCGAGCTGAATTAGGACAACCTGGATCATTAATTGGAGATGATCAAATCTATAATGTAATTGTAACTGCCCACGCTTTTGTTATGATTTTCTTTATAGTTATGCCTATTATAATTGGAGGATTTGGTAACTGATTAGTTCCTCTTATATTAGGAGCCCCAGATATGGCTTTCCCTCGGATAAATAATATAAGTTTTTGATTACTCCCTCCCTCTTTAACTTTATTGTTAGCGAGCAGACTAGTGGAAAATGGAGCAGGCACCGGTTGAACCGTTTACCCTCCTCTTTCTGCAGGAATTGCCCATGCCGGAGCTTCTGTTGATATGGCCATCTTCTCCCTACATTTAGCTGGAGTTTCCTCAATTCTTGGGGCTGTAAATTTTATTACCACAGTAATTAATATACGATCTAGTGGAATAACTCTAGATCGAATACCTTTATTTGTATGAGCCGTAGCTATTACAGCCTTACTTTTATTGCTTTCTCTACCTGTTTTAGCTGGAGCTATCACCATACTTTTAACTGACCGAAATTTAAATACATCCTTCTTTGATCCCGCAGGAGGAGGAGATCCAATTTTATACCAACACTTATTTTGATTCTTTGGTCATCCTGAAGTTTACATTTTAATTCTCCCCGGATTCGGATTAATTTCTCATATTGTTAGACAAGAAAGAGGTAAAAAGGAAGCCTTTGGATCTTTAGGTATAATTTACGCTATACTATCTATTGGTTTATTAGGATTTGTAGTTTGAGCTCATCATATGTTTACTGTTGGAATAGATGTAGACACCCGAGCTTATTTTACTTCAGCCACTATAATTATTGCTGTACCGACAGGTATTAAAATCTTTAGTTGATTAGCGACTCTGCACGGATCCCAATTAAACTATAGTCCTGCCCTTTTATGAGCTCTAGGATTCATTTTTTTATTTACAATTGGAGGATTGACAGGAGTGGTATTAGCTAATTCATCTGTTGATATTATTTTACATGATACTTACTATGTAGTTGCTCACTTCCATTATGTTTTATCTATGGGAGCTGTATTTGCTATTATGGCAGGATTTATTCAATGATACCCCCTATTTACTGGTCTTACTATAAACCCCCATTGACTAAAAATTCAATTTGTTATTATGTTCATTGGAGTTAATATGACATTCTTCCCCCAACATTTTCTAGGACTCGCCGGCATACCCCGACGATATTCTGATTATCCTGATGCCTATACTGCCTGAAATGTGGTATCTTCAGTTGGTTCAACAATCTCTTTTATTGGTGTTTTATTCTTAATTTTTATTGTTTGAGAAAGTATAATTTCTAATCGTGTTGCCCTTTTCCCTCTCCAAATAACTAGTTCAATTGAATGATATCAAAATCTTCCTCCTGCCGAACATAGCTATGCAGAATTACCAATTTTAACGGGACGGTAATTTTAAAAACTATCTTAATTTAATTTTCTAATCTTCTAATGTGGCAGATTAGTGCAATGGATTTAAGCTCCAAACATGAAAGGAAGTCTTTCCCTTAGAAATAAGGTCTTAATAAATATTAAAATCTGTGTAAAATAAGTAAGTCAAACCCCTCTCTCTTGCCTTCTTAATACACAAGAATAAATAATAAATTAATAAGATGAAAATACTTCAAGATTAAATTAATAAATCAGATTATATACATAGATATATATGACTTAAACTAATGGCAACCTGAGCAAATTTAAGTCTTCAAGATAGAGCTTCTCCAATAATAGAACAATTAACTTTCTTTCATGATCATGCACTTTTAATTCTTATTATAATTACAACATTAGTTAGTTACATTATGGCCACCTTATTCTTTAACCCATTAATTAACCGATTCCTTTTAGATGGACAAACCATTGAAATAATCTGAACTATTTTACCAGCCATCACATTAATTTTTATTGCCCTTCCCTCTCTTCGGTTACTCTATTTACTTGATGAAGTAAGAGACCCTGCATTAACTATTAAAACTATTGGTCACCAATGATATTGAAGTTATGAATACTCAGACTTTTCAAATATCGAATTTGATGCTTATATAATTCCTTATCATGAAATAAGTAATGATGGATTCCGACTCCTTGACGTAGATAATCGAGCAGTTCTACCTATAAATACTCAAATTCGTGTTCTAGTTACTGCTGCTGATGTTTTACATTCATGGACAGTTCCCGCCTTAGGTGTTAAGGTTGATGCAACACCAGGCCGTTTAAATCAAATTAGTTTCTTATTGAGACGTCCAGGAGTCTTTTTTGGTCAATGTTCTGAAATTTGTGGAGCAAATCATTCTTTTATACCTATTGTAATTGAAAGAGTACCAACCCGAACCTTTATTAATTGAGTTTCTTCTCTAAGAGAAGCTTCATCCGGTGACTGAAAGCAAGTAATGGTCTCTTAAACCATAGTATAGTAATATCGCAATTACTCCTGATGAAAAAATTAGTTAAGTTTAACATTAGTATGTCATGCTAAAGTCACTAGTATCAGCCTAGTATTTTTTAATGCCTCAAATAGCACCTATTAGATGATTAGGCCTCTTTTTTGCCTTTTCCTTAATCTTACTTATTTTCAACTGTGTAAATTATTATTCTTTTTTACCTCAAACACCTGAAACTCTTGAAAAATCTATTAAGCAACATTCTTTAAATTGAAAATGATAACTAACCTCTTTTCTGTTTTTGATCCTGCAACTAGTATTTTAGGATTATCCCTTAATTGATCAAGCACAATTATAGGACTTCTTTTAATTCCCTCTCTCTATTGATTTATACCTTCCCGGTATAATTTAATTTGAACTAAGGTTATACTAACATTACACCAAGAATTTAAAACTCTTCTTGGACCTACAGGTCACCTGGGTAGAACCTTCATATTTATTTCCTTATTTTCACTAATTTTATTTAATAATTTTTTAGGACTGTTCCCTTATGTATTTACAAGTTCAAGCCATTTAACCTTAACTCTCGCTCTCGCCCTTCCTTTATGATTAAGTTTTATAATTTATGGATGAATCAATCACACCCAACACATATTTGCACACTTAGTACCTCAGGGAACTCCTGCTATTCTTATACCTTTTATAGTATGCATCGAAACAATTAGAAATGTTATTCGTCCAGGAACTTTAGCTGTACGATTAGCTGCTAATATGATTGCAGGACATCTTTTACTTACCTTATTAGGTAACACAGGACCTAGTCTTACTTATTCAATTCTTTCATTATTAGTTCTCGCTCAAATTGCCCTTTTAGTTCTTGAATCTGCTGTAGCAATTATCCAATCTTATGTTTTCGCTGTTCTTAGAACTTTATATTCTAGAGAAGTTAACTAATGGCCACACATGCTAATCACCCCTATCACCTAGTTGATCAAAGTCCATGACCTTTAACTGGAGCCATTGGAGCTTTAGTTACCGTTTCAGGTTTAGTTAAATGATTTCATCATTACGATATATCACTTCTCACATTAGGTTTATTAATTACTTCATTAACTATAATTCAATGATGACGTGATATCACTCGAGAAGGAACTTTCCAAGGACTACATACTCATCCAGTTACCTTAGGATTACGATGAGGAATAATCCTTTTTATTATCTCTGAAATCTTCTTCTTTATCAGATTTTTCTGAGCATTCTTCCACAGAAGTCTAGCCCCAGCTTGTGAATTAGGAGCTATATGACCCCCAGCAGGAATTACCCCCTTTAATCCCCTTCAAATTCCCCTTTTAAATACAGCCATTTTATTAGCATCTGGTGTCACTGTAACATGAGCACATCATGGTCTCATAGAGGGTAATCATACACAAAGTCTTCAAGGGCTATTTTTCACTGTAATTTTAGGAATTTATTTTACTATTCTACAAGCTTACGAATATATTGAAGCACCTTTTGCCATTTCAGACGCTGTTTATGGATCAACTTTTTATGTAGCTACTGGATTCCATGGATTACATGTAATTATTGGAACAACTTTTTTATTAATTTGTTTAATTCGACACTCCCTATTCCACTTTTCTAATAATCATCATTTCGGATTTGAAGCAGCAGCTTGATACTGACACTTCGTAGATGTTGTGTGACTATTTTTATATATTTCTATTTATTGATGAGGTAGATAAAGGTATTTATCTAGTATAGATTGTATAATTGACTTCCAATCAAGAGGCCTGAAATAATTCAGGATAAATAATTTTAACCTTAATATTAATTACCAGTATTATCATTATTCTAGCCACTGTTGTTATAATTTTGGCCTCAATCCTTTCAAAAAAATCTATTATTGACCGAGAGAAAAGATCTCCGTTCGAGTGTGGATTCGACCCAAAAAGATCATCACGTCTTCCTTTCTCCTTACGATTCTTTCTTATCGCTGTAATCTTTTTAATTTTTGATGTAGAAATTGCACTTCTTCTCCCAATAATCATTATTCTACCCTTTTCTAATCTTACTATGTGAATAACTATTAGAGGACTCTTTTTAGTAATTCTATTAATTGGTTTATACCATGAATGAAACCAAGGTGCATTAGAATGAGCTGAGTAGGACTGTAGTTAATTATAACATTTGGTTTGCAACCAAAAAGTATTGTGTATACAATCTGTCTTAAAGTAAGAAGCGAATTTTTGCATTCAGTTTCGACCTGACCCTTGATAACCTATTATCCTTACTTATAATTTAATTGAAGCCAAATAGAGGCGTATCACTGTTAATGATATCATTGAATTCTTATTCCAATTAAGGAAATGTGATGTTCAAGAAAAAGCTGCTAACTTTTACCTTTAGCGGTTAAATTCCGTTTACATTTCTATTTATATAGTTTAAGTAAAACATTACATTTTCACTGTAAAAATAAAGAACCTGCTTTTATAAATAATTACTATCCAAAGATTTAAATAACCTCCCTAACATCTTCAATGTTATGCTCTTTATAAGCTATTTGAATAAAAAATAATCAATACAAATAAGATAATTAATCAAAATATAAAACTAATTAAATAAGTTTTTAAATCATTATTTTGTCAAGCCTGATTCAATGACCCTCAAGAAGTAAATGTTTTATATAACCCCTGAGCCCCACAATACTCTCTTCAACCCTGATCAAAAGACTTAAAAGCATACTTACCTAATTGAAGAGGATAATTTCTCACACCATAAGTAGATATAAAAGGTAAAAACCATATTGACCCTAAAAAACTGGTTATTAAATGTATACGTAATGTCTGTAAATCATAACCCAAAGAAAACTTAGCCAATTCATACCCCAATCATCCCCCAATTAATCTTACTCTTAAAGCTAAAGTTTTAAGTCCAAAAGGTAAACAAATCATTCTAGGTGTTGGGAATAAAATTCATGATAAAACACTCCCCCCTAAAATAGCCATAAAAGATAAAGTTATTATACCTCGTAATATAACTCAACCTTCATCTCCCAATGGATGTAGAGCCCCTACATTAAAATCACCACTTATTGTATAATAAACTAAACGTAAAGAATAACAAACTGTTAATCCAGTAGAAAAAAAATACAAAATAAAACTAAAAACATTTACATAACTTAAACAAACAATTTCTAAAATTAAATCCTTAGAATAAAATCCTGCTAAAAACGGTATACCACATAAAGCTAAATTAGACAAATTAAAACAAGCAGCTGTCAAAGGCATTTGATTGACTAGGCCCCCTATAAACCGGATATCCTGGGAATCCTTTATATTATGAATAATAGCACCAGCACATATAAATAGTAAAGCCTTAAATAAAGCATGAGTTAACAAATGGAAAAAAGCCAATTTAGGAAAACCTATTGCTAAAATTCTCATTATTAATCCTAATTGACTCAATGTAGAAAGAGCAATAATTTTTTTTAAATCAAATTCAAAATTTGCACCCGCACCAGCTATAAATATAGTTAAACCACCAAAAAATAATAAACATCTACCTAACCATTGATCAGCTAATAATACATTAAATCGAATTAATAAATAAACACCTGCAGTTACTAAAGTTGAAGAATGAACTAATGCTGATACAGGTGTTGGAGCAGCCATAGCTGCAGGTAATCAAGAAGAAAAAGGAATCTGGGCACTTTTAGTTATAGCAGCTAATATAACTAACCCTCCAATCACAACCATCTCAATTCTATCCCGACTACATTCTAAGTAATAAATATAATTTCAACTACCAAAATTTAATATTCAAGCAATAGCTAACAATAAAGCTACATCACCAATACGATTGGAAAGAGCAGTTAACATACCCGCATTATAAGATTTTACATTTTGATAATAAATAACTAATAAATACGATACTAAACCTAATCCATCCCATCCCAATAAAATACTAATTAAGTTTGGTCTAATAATTAAAAACATTATAGACAACACAAATATTAAAACTAAAATAATAAAACGATTAATATAAATATCCCCTCTCATATATTCTTCTCTATAATAAATTACTAAAGATGCAATAAATAGAACAAATCCTATAAAAGTTAAAGATATTCAATCAAATAAAAAAGTTATAACCACTCTTCTAGAATTTAAAGATAATACCTCCCATTCAATAAAATATACTAAATCTTGTATAATAAAATAAATACCTCTTATTACCAACATAATTGCTAACATTATTAAAACAATAAATCTAACAAAACAAATAGATACAGATCATAACATGACCTAAGATGAGTGTAACCCCATATCCTTGACACCACAAATCAGTTGTTATTAAACTACCTAAGTTCAGTTAAAACCATAATACACAAGGTTCACTTGGACTTGGAGGTACTCAATGTAAATATAATAAAAGATATTCACGTAAATATCCCATCGCACAGGCATACACGCCAGAATAAATTTTTCCATGTTGACTTTAGGAATACAAATAAAGTGTATAGGCGGCACTAAAAAAAGATAATAAACCTAACATAAACATTCTAGTTTATGGTCATCTAACTAGTCTGTTTAATAAACTAATTTCTCTCAATAAATTTAAAGGAGGAGCCGCTATATGACAAGATCTCAATAAAAATCAACATAAAGTTATGCTAGGTATAAAGTTTACTAAGCCCCTATTGATTAATAATCTACGACTTCCTAATCGTTCATAGAAAATATTTGCTAAACAAAATAAACCCGAAGAGCATAAACCATGAGAAATTATCAGTGTGAAAGAACCACATAATCCCCAATATCTCAAAGTTATGAGACCCCCCAATACTATTCCCATATGAGCCACTGATGAATAGGCAATTAAGGCCTTTAAATCAGTTTGTCGTAAACAAATTAATCTAACCAAAACTCCCCCAACCAAACTAATTCCAACTCATACATAATTAAATATTAAACCAGATAAAACCAAAACCTTGAAAATACGTAATAAACCGTACCCCCTAATTTAAGTAATACACCTGCTTCTTTAAATCAAACTCAAAATTTCCACCCGCACCAGCTACAAATATAGTTAAACCACCAACAAATAATAAACATCTGCCTAACCATTGATCAGCCAACAATACATTGAATCGAATCTATAAATAAACACCCGCAGTTACTAAGGTTGAAGAATGAACTAACGCTGACACAGAAGTTGGAGCAGCCACAGCTGCAGGCAACCAAGAAGAAAAAGGAATATGGGCACTTTTAGTTATAGCAGCTAATATAACTAATCCCCCAATCACAACCATCTCAATTCTATCCCGACTACTCTTAATTTCAACTACCAAAATTTAATATTCAAGCAATTGTTAATAACAAAACTACATCACCAATACGATTTGACAAAGCAGTTAATATACTTGCATTATAAGATTTTACATTTTGATAATAAATAACTAATAAATAAGATACTAAACCTAACCCATCCCATCCTAATAAAATACTAATTAAGTTTGGTCTAATAATTAAAAACATTATAGACAACACAAATATTAAAACTAAAATAATAAAACGATTAATATAAATATCCCCTCTCATATATTCTTCTCTATAATAAATTACTAAAGATGCAATAAATAGAACAAATCCTATAAAAGTTAAAGATATTCAATCAAATAAAAAAGTTATAACCACTCTTCTAGAATTTAAAGATAATACCTCCCATTCAATAAAATATACTAAATCTTGTATAATAAAATAAATACCTCTTATTACCAACATAATTGCTAACATTATTAAAACAATAAATCTAACAAAACAAATAGATACAGATCATAACATGACCTAAGATGAGTGTAACCCCATATCCTTGACACCACAAATCAAAGTTTTAATTAAACTACCTAAGTTCCATTAAAGTCATAAAACACAAGGTTCACTCTTCAAAATTAATAAATTTAAAGGTACTCAATGTAAAAATAATAATAAATATTCACGAGAATATCCTATAGCGCAAGCATACACACCAGAATAAATTTTTCCATGTTGACTATAAGAATATAAATAAAGGGTATAAGCAGCTCTAAAAAAAGATAATAAACCTAATATAAATATTCTAGTTCATGTTCATCTAACTAATCTATTCAATAAGCTAATTTCTCTTAATAAATTTAAAGATGGAGGAGCCGCTATATTACAAGAACTTAATAAAAATCATCATAAAGTTATACTAGGTATAAAGTTTATTAAACCCTTATTAATTAATAATCTTCGACTTCCTAACCGTTCATATGAAATATTTGCTAAACAAAATAACCCTGAAGAACATAAACCATGAGCAATTATTAGTGTAAAAGAACCGCAAAATCCCCAATATCTTAAAGTTATTAGACCACCCAATACTATTCCTATATGAGCTACTGAAGAATAAGCAATTAAAGCCTTCAAATCAGTTTGTCGTAAACAAATTAATCTAACCAAAACCCCTCCAACCAAACTAATTCCAACTCATACATAATTAAATATTAAACCTGATAAAATTAAAACCTTGAAAATACGTAATAAACCGTATCCCCCTAATTTAAGCAATACACCTGCTAAAATCATAGAACCAGAAACAGGAGCTTCAACATGAGCCTTAGGCAACCATAAATGGACTAAAAATATAGGTATTTTTACTAAAAATGCTAAAATTAATCTAATATATAATAAAACACCAGATGCCCCCAAATTATTCAATAAAGGAAAATATAAAGAATCCCCTATATCACTAATATAAAAAATTCCCACCAATAAAGGTAAAGAAGCCAATAAAGTATAAAACAATAAATAAACACCCGCCTGTAAGCGTTCAGGTTGATACCCTCAACCTAAAATTAAAAATAATGTAGGAATTAAACTTCTTTCAAAAAATAAATAAAATATAAACAAATTTAAAGAACTGAATGTACAATATAATAAAATTAATAAAATTACCACTATTAATATAAAAAAGCCCTCATAATTACGTAAACGATAAACTGATTCTCTAGCTGTTATTATTAATACACAAATCCAGAATCTAAGTAAAATTAAACCATAAGAAAGAACATCACATCCTATAAAGTAACCTACATTACCTCAAAAAGTTCTAAAAACATTCATAAATATAAATAAAAAAGTTATTAAAAATAATATTCCCTGCACCAATCATCATATATTTTTAATTAAACATAAGGGGATCAAAAATAATAAAGCTAATAATAATTTTAACATTGTAAAACACTAAAAGATTGAAAATAATCATTTCCATGAGTACGAATTATAGATACTAAAATAGAGAGACCTAACGCCCCCTCACATACTGAAAAAGTTAAAAATACCATTCTAAAAAATAATTCATAATTCAATAAATTTAAAAATATAAACAAAAGTAAAAATAAAGATAACACAATAAATTCTAATCTTAAAAGTGTTAAAAGTAAATGTTTACGTTTAGAAGTAAAAACCCAAGCACCTCTTAAAAATAAAAAGAGAGGGAATAATCAAAAAAAAGATGTTAACATTAGTTTTAGTAGTTTAAAATAAAACTTTGGTCTTGTAAATCAAAATTAAGGAATCTACCTTCTAAAACTTTCAGAGAAAAGAGATAACCTCTTATCATTAATCCCCAAAACTAATATTTTTATTAAACTATTCTCTGTATTTTTTATTGAATTATTTTAATTAGAAGTCTTTTATTAAGTTTGATTTTCATACAAATAAAACATCCTTTAGCTATAGGACTTATACTCCTCCTTCAAACTATCTGTATTTGTTTAATAACAGGATTTACCACCCAAAGTTTTTGATTCTCTTACATCCTATTTCTAGTATTCTTAGGAGGTTTACTAGTTTTATTTATTTATGTCACTAGATTAGCCTCTAATGAAATATTTACTTTATCAGTCCATACTACACTTTTAGTCAGAACCATTTTAGTTGTAAGATTAATTATTATTATATTTATTGACCCTCTCCCCCTTTTAACCCCTCATTCTAACTTAGAAATAAATAGAATCCTTCAAATAAATCTATATCATGAAGAAGCTTCAATATCATTAATTAAGTTGTTTAACCAACCTACAGGATTTATCACCCTCATACTAGCTCTTTATTTATTTTTAACTCTAATTGCAGTTGTAAAAATTACTATAATCTTTTTTGGCCCCTTACGACAAAAAACCTAATGAATAAACCCATACGAATCAATCACCCCCTTTTTAAAATTGCCAACAATGCTCTTGTTGACCTTCCTGCCCCTGTTAATATTTCAGCTTGATGAAATTTTGGTTCCCTACTAGGATTATGTCTAGGAATCCAAATTATTACTGGACTATTTTTAGCTATACACTATACAGCCCATATTGATTTAGCCTTTACTAGAGTAGCTCACATTTGTCGAGACGTTAATTATGGGTGACTTTTACGAACTTTACACGCCAATGGAGCCTCATTCTTTTTTATCTGTTTATATTTACATACAGGACGAGGTATATATTACGGTTCATACATATTTACTCCAACTTGAATAGTGGGAGTAATTATCTTATTCTTAGTGATAGGAACTGCTTTTATAGGTTATGTTTTACCGTGAGGACAAATATCCTTTTGAGGAGCTACTGTAATTACTAATCTTCTTTCCGCGGTACCTTACTTAGGCATTGATTTAGTCCAATGAGTCTGAGGAGGATTCGCAGTAGATAACGCAACTTTAACACGATTCTTTACATTCCACTTTGTTCTTCCTTTTATCGTTACTGCTGCAGTAATAATTCATCTTTTATTCCTTCATCAAACAGGATCTAATAACCCTCTAGGACTTAATAGAGATGTTGATAAAATTCCTTTCCACCCATACTTTACCTTTAAGGATATCGTGGGATTTTTAGTACTTATTACAATTTTAACATTATTAACTCTCTTAGAACCCTACATATTAGGAGATCCAGATAATTTTACCCCCGCAAACCCTCTCGTAACCCCTGTCCATATCCAACCTGAATGATACTTCCTATTTGCTTATGCTATTCTTCGATCCATCCCAAATAAATTAGGAGGAGTTATTGCTCTAGTATTATCAATTGCAATTTTATTAATTTTACCTTTTTCTAATCAAAGAAATTTCCGAGGTATACAGTTTTATCCAATCAACCAAATTATATTTTGATCTCTGTTAGTAATTGTTATTTTATTAACTTGAATTGGAGCTCGACCCGTTGAAGATCCTTATATTCTAGTTGGACAAGTTTTAACTGTATTATATTTCTTATATTATATTATTAATCCAATAATATTTAAAATTTGAGACAAAATTCTTAATTAGTTAATTAGCTTAATGAAAAGCATATGTTTTGAAAGCATTAGACAGAAGTTTAATTCTTCTATTAACTTTAATATACTAAAAAAAATTCACTAAAATAAAATAGATATAAAGAAAATCTTTAATCCTACTAATAGAAACAAATAATTTAAGGATAAAGGTAAAAAACTCTTTCAAGCTAAATATATTAATTTATCATATCGAAATCGAGGTAATGTTCCTCGTACTCAAACAAATATAAAAGCAATAAATACTAGTTTAAAGAAAAATCCCAAATTATAGATATCACATCCTAAAAAAATGGCTCTAAAAAGTATTCTTATAAATAAAATACTAGCATATTCTGCCAAAAAAATTAATGCAAATCCCCCTCTTCTATATTCCACATTAAATCCTGAAACCAACTCAGACTCTCCCTCCGCAAAATCAAAAGGAGTTCGATTGGTTTCAGCTAAACATGAAGCAAATCAGGCTAAAGCTAAAGGAAAAATAATAACAATAAATCATAAATACTCCTGATATTTATTAAAATCTATTAAACAATATCCCTCAACTAAAAACACAAAAGATAATAAAATTAAAGCCAAACTTACTTCATAAGAAATAGTTTGAGCTACACCTCGTAATCCCCCTAATAAAGCATAATTTGAATTAGAAGATCAACCCGCAATTATCACGGTATAAACCCCCAAGCTAGTACAACATAAAAAAAATAAAAGACCTAATCTAAATATGTACAAACCACTTAAAAAAGGAGTTACTATTCAAACCAATAATGCCAAAACTAAACTAAAAATAGGAGAAAAATAATAAGGTAAATAATTAGATAAAACAGGATAAGTTTGTTCCTTAGTAAATAACTTAATAGCATCACAAAAAGGCTGTGGGATACCTGCAAATCCAACCTTATTCGGACCCTTACGAATTTGAATATATCCTAAAACCTTACGCTCCAATAAAGTTAAAAAAGCTACTCCCACAAGTACACAAATAATTAAAATTAAAGCACCTACTATAGGTAATAAACAATCATATAAAAACAAGTTCTATCTGTAAAATACCTTTACATAAATGGATCCTAAATCCATTGCACTAATCTGCCAAAATAGACATTAATATTAATCAAATTTATTAAGAAATATTATTCCCAATGTCTGGTCCTTTCGTACTAAAACATCATAATTAATTAAGGATAGAAACCGACCTGGCTTACACCGGTCTGAACTCAGATCATGTAAGGATCTAAAGGTCGAACAGACCTAAACTTTGAACATCTACACCCAAAATTACCCTTAATCCAACATCGAGGTCGCAACCCTTTTTGTCGATAAGAACTCTCAAAAAAGATTACGCTGTTATCCCTAAGGTAACTTAGTCTTATAATCATTAATAATGGATCAACTATTCATAAATCAATGTTTATATTTTAAGAAGAGTTTATTTTATCTTCCTGTCACCCCAACCAAATACTATTTTGTTTGACCACAGACAACATCTAAATGAAAAAGCAAACATTTAGTATAAAGCTCTATAGGGTCTTCTCGTCCTCTAAAAATATTTAAGCCTTTTGACTTAAAAGTTAAATTCTAATATCATTTACACTGAGACAGTCAATACCTCGTCCAACCATTCATACAAGCCTTCAATTAAAAGACTAATGATTATGCTACCTTTGCACGGTCAAAATACCGCGGCCCTTCAAATATTTATACTCAGTGGGCAGGTCAGACCTCACATTATAATCATGAGGACATGTTTTTGTTAAACAGGCGAGCATTTATTTGCCGAATTCCTTAATGTAATCTCACATACATAAAATAATTAACAATACATTATACTAATTTCATCATTATTACTAATTCTAATAAATTATGAATTATATTTTAATAAAAAACTTAAAATTTATAAAAAATCATATTCAATGGAAAATAAATTATAACATCCTCTAATTGATGACTAATTCTAAGCCTACAAAATTTCCACTAAATTTTCCTTTTATAAGTTCATATTCAGAAGCTTATCCCCCTAAACATTTTTATTAAATCATACTAACTTAAGTAATCAAATTAATAACATCTAATAACTGAATTAAATTCATTTCTTAAAAAACCAGATACCTTAAAGAACGAATAACGTTTCATTACTAAATACATTTTATTAATAATTATTCCACATTAACTAACAAATATACTTAGCTCTCTTTAAATCGGGATATGTAAATAAATACAAAATTATTGATAAACCCTGATACACAAGGTACGATAAATAAAATCTACTATTAATTAAATAAATTTTCAAAATATTTCAATAATCTTTCACAATACAATTAAACTATCACTATAAAAATTTTATCTATAACCTATACACAAACTTAACACTTAAAAAATGATTTTATTAAATACAATTATTAATAAATCTAACAATTAAAGTAAATTTTTAGTTATCAAATCAAACTGAATTGCACAGTAACTTCTCAGTGTAAATGAGATGCTTAACTTATCAAGCTCTGAATTGAACTTTCCAGGTGCACCTTCCGGTACACCTACTATGTTACGACTTATCTCATATTAATTAACGAGAGCGACGGGCGATGTGTGCATGTTTTAGAGCCAAAATCAATATACTATACTATATAAAATTACTTTCAAATCCACCTTCAAATCAATTTTTCAATCAATCATTCGTAATAAATAAATTTATTGTAACCCACCTCTACTTAATCATGAACTGCACCTTGACCTGACATCTTCTCAATATTTAAGATAAAGAAAATTTATACCCTTATAGGACATTCTGACGACGGCGGTATACAAACTGAATAACCAAATTAAGTAAGGTCTAACGTGGAATATCGATTATAGGACAGGTTCCTCTGAAAGGACTAAAACACCGCCAAATTCTTTGAGTTTCAAGACCATAACTCTTACTACTCAAGTATTAACACTTTACATTTAAAATAATAGGGTATCTAATCCTAGTTTAAAACTTAAATTTCACAGCCTCAAAAACTTTTAAAGAAATTATTTAAATTTATAATTCCACCTGCTAAATCTAATTATACCTTCTCATATCATCATTTAACTGCTATACCGAAAATATTTGCTCGCACCCCTCGTTTAACCGCGGCGGCTGGCACGTTTTTTGCCGGTGCTAATAAAATCACTAGATCCAAATTTCTTTGACCCATAAAATTAAATACTGCGACTATTAAAAACTAATGTAAATTCTTTTAGAATAATACAAATTCAAGCACGCAAAAACTTACATGTAAAATAATCTTAATGCAAATTTATAAGCAAGAATAAAACTTTAAATATCATAACACGAAAAATGGACATTTAATAATTTTAATTTGTATAAAATCCAAAATTGAACTAAACATAGCTACAATTGTTTAATTAATTAAAAGATTATAATTCAATATGTGAACCATAAATAGTAATTCCCCACCTACTCTCATTGATAAAAAAGTTAGCATATTTATCCCCTCCAAAATAAATAGCTATCTTATTATTTTACTAAATAAAAATCACAAAACACTAACAATAAACAATATAAATTAATGATCCGTAATATTAAAAATTACTTTAAATTATAGAACTAATTTTTTAAATAATTAATTATTATTTATAAGTATCCTTTAACTGAACGGAAGCATTAAATAACATTTAATTATTTAATAAATAATTGAACTAAAACTAGTTAACATTTATTGGAAAGTAGTAATAATTGGTTTAGAATATACACAGATGACCTTCATTTTTTTTTTTGGGGTACAAAAAATGAAGGTCATCCAATAATTATCTATTAAATTCAAAAATCTTCAGTACTGTATATAAGAATTTAATTTTAAATATAATACCTTATAATATATTATGTTTATTAAATTAAATACTTATTTATAAATATATTATTTATATATATAAATATTTAATTTAAATATATTATTTATATAACTAATAATAATTATATATTTATATATATATAAGAATTTAATATAATATAATTAATTATATAAATATTAGTATTATTTAATATATAGATATATATATATAAGAATTTAATAATATATAAATCATCTTTTTGCCTTTAACTATAAACATAATAGGTATATAGGATAGAATGTATAGAATATAAGTTCTTATTATACAGGCCTATTTTTGTTAAATTACAAAACTTTCTAATACATTTGCTTTAAGCCCATTTTTGGGGAACTCCGAATTTTCTAAAAATAGCCAAAAAAATTCGGATTTTCCCCAAAATCGGGCTCTAGGGAAATTTTATAGTCAACCTTTTAGCCGACCCATGTCCATTGAATGTTTCAGCAAATATAATA